AAGGGGGGAAGGGTGAAATGCAAAAAAGGAAGAATTGAAAAGGATTGAAAAAGAGAGGGCTTTTACACCTATTTTATAGACTCTTTCGTATGGAGAGAGAAAAACCACGAAAGAGAGTTCTAGTTCTGTAATCCTATTCTGAATTTTCTTTGAATGACGAGGAGCCGTATGAGGTGGGAATCTCACGTACGGTTCTGTATAGTGACACTGGAACTAGCTATCTGTCGACCATTCCACAACTACACCCAAAAAACCTAACTCTGCCCTACGTAAAGTCGCGAGAGTTCGGTTAACCTCTAAGTTTGAGGTAACGGCTTATATACCAGGAATTGGCCATAATTTGCAGGAACATTCTGTGGTCCTTGTGAGGGGCGGAAGGGTTAAGGACCTACCCGGTGTAAGATATCATATTGTTAGAGGAACTTTAGATGCTGTAGGAGTAAAGGATCGTAAGAAAGGGCGTCCTAGTGCGTTGCACAACACGGTCGTGACTTGTATCATCGCGATGATTCCGTATCGATTGTTTGATATGTCAAACGCATAGCTGACCTGAGAATGGAAGTATTGACAGGGGACTGAAGCCTGCTATGGCAAAAACGGATTACTATCCATCTATTTGTGTGAAACAATTTGGTGTCCAAGGTCTTACTCTTTAGTAGGTTGAGTCTCACCTGGACTCCCACCGCGAAGATCTTCAAATGTCTTTTCTCTTTTGGAACGGGTTCAGACTACCATTACGGAGATTCCCCGAAGATTTTGTCAGCATTTGGTAATCAAATCGAGAAACCCACGGACATTTTGAGTCAGATGAATGAAATGCAAGATTTTCTCTTTTCTATTTCTAGACTTTGATCTTTCTCTATTCCTAGAGAAATGATGAGTAGATAGTCCTAGGAGAAGGAAGAGGAAACGGATACTCGATGCCTAACGAGTAAATATGATTTTTTGAGGTACTTTAAAATTACTTTGATCTGTTCTATTCAATCATATGGAAAGCTGCATCCGACGAAAGTCGTACGTGCAGTTTGGAGGGAGATCTCCAACTAGCCGGAAGATCCACCCTACAATATGGAGTCAAAAAGCCAAAATAAAGTCTTGAGTAAAAGACAATTGGGATAGGAGACGAAAGACACATCTGCAAACTCATTTTACATTGGAGCGTCGTAGCGAACAAAAAGAGAACCATGGAATCGGATCCGATTTATCGGAATCGATTGGTAAATATGCTGGTTGATCAAATTATGAAGGATGGAAAAAAATCATTGGCTTATAAGATTCTTTATCAGGCTATGAGGCAAATTAGGCGAGAGACAAATAGAAATCCACTGTCTGTTCTACGACAAGCCGTACGTGAGGTGACTCCCGATGTTGTAACGGAATCCAAACGTGTGGGTGGATCGACTTATCGGATTCCCGTTGAAGTCGTACCTGCAGAAGGAAAAGCTTTGGCTATTAGATGGTTATTGGTTGCGTGTCGAAAACGTTCAGGTCGAAGTATGGCTTTAAGATTGAGCGATGAATCGATGGATGCTGCCAGAAATTCTGGTAGTGCGGTACGAAAGAGGGAAGAAATTCATAAGATGGCAGAAGCTAATAAAGCTTTTGCTCATTTCCGTTAGTCTCAGATTTGTTTCAATCCACGAAGAAAAAGAAAGTCGTGGATTGAAACCTTCCGTTCGTTGTGCAGTGGCGGGTATTAGGAATCGGAATATGCCAGAAACTTCTAGAAAGAATCGGACGACGAAGAAGACACATATCGGAATCCTAAGAGAAGATTGATAACGATTGATTCTACTCTGAAAGTCTCTTCCTCGAATGCCTTTTCCTTATCGAAGGGGAAGAGACTTATGCAGAGTTGAGAAACTCATCGGAGAAATATTGATACGAGATCGATCGTGGAACCAGAACAAATTGCGGCATACATCGAGGGATCCGCGTGCCCCAAGCAATTGTCACGATTCGGAAAACTTTTTCTAGTTGCGAACCGGGAACAAAACCTTCACGCTTCATCCAAATGTACTGAGCTTCAACTTCGACCCAAGGGGATTTGACCGAGAAGACATTTCCTTTTTCCTCACTCATTTCTTTTGTGTCACTCGCAATTTTTTGACTCTCTTCGAGAAATTCCATTTCATGAAAAGAATCCCACCATGGACAAAATATTGTAGTCCCATTTGTCATATTAGGATATTGATTTCTATAGGGGCTGGGAATCCATATTGATTCGGTTGTCAATGGATGATCCACATTTCTCTTCCCAATGAGATACAGAAGAGAATTCCGCAATTCTTTCTTACCGAAGATTGAATACGTAATGCATAACAAGGATGAGAAACAGAGGCGTTCAAAAGATCAATAGACCTTTCCTTCTTTTTCTGCGTGTTGAAGAATCAAGATTAGTTGACACGAATAGAATTTCGTGATATAGTATAAGTTAACAAGCGCACTCGCCTGGGGAATTACTCATTGTTTTGAAAACCAAAAATTACCATGACCGCAACTTTAGAAAGACGCGAAAGCGCAAGCCTATGGGGTCGCTTCTGCGACTGGATCACCAGCACCGAAAACCGTCTTTACATCGGATGGTTCGGCGTCTTAATGATTCCTACCCTGCTAACCGCAACCTCTGTATTTATCATCGCTTTCATCGCAGCTCCTCCTGTAGATATTGATGGTATTCGTGAGCCTGTTTCCGGATCTTTGCTATACGGGAACAACATTATCTCCGGTGCTATCATCCCTACTTCTGCAGCTATAGGTTTACACTTCTACCCCATTTGGGAAGCAGCTTCCGTTGATGAATGGCTATACAATGGTGGTCCTTACGAACTGATCGTTCTTCACTTCCTACTTGGTGTAGCTTGCTACATGGGCCGTGAGTGGGAACTAAGCTTCCGTTTAGGTATGCGTCCTTGGATTGCTGTCGCATACTCAGCTCCCGTCGCAGCTGCTGCTGCCGTATTCTTGATCTATCCAATCGGTCAAGGAAGCTTCTCAGACGGTATGCCTCTAGGCATTTCTGGTACTTTCAATTTCATGATTGTTTTCCAAGCTGAGCACAACATCCTTATGCATCCTTTCCACATGTTGGGTGTAGCTGGCGTATTCGGCGGCTCTCTATTCAGTGCGATGCATGGTTCTTTGGTAACCTCTAGTTTGATCAGAGAAACAACTGAGAATGAGTCTGCTAATGCAGGTTACAAGTTTGGTCAAGAGGTAGAAACCTACAACATTGTAGCCGCTCACGGTTACTTTGGCCGTTTGATCTTCCAATACGCTAGCTTCAACAATTCTCGTTCTCTACACTTCTTCTTAGCTGCTTGGCCCGTAGTAGGCATTTGGTTTACCGCTTTGGGTATCAGCACCATGGCATTCAACTTGAACGGTTTCAACTTCAATCAATCCGTGGTTGATAGTCAAGGCCGTGTAATTAACACCTGGGCTGATATTATCAACCGTGCTAACTTAGGTATGGAAGTTATGCACGAACGTAACGCTCATAACTTCCCTCTAGACTTAGCTTCTATTGAAGCTCCTTCTGTAAACGGATAATAATTTTCTGGTCCTGCAGTATAATGAAATACCAAGCCTTCTCTTTTTCAAAGGCTTGGTATTTCACGAAACTGAGACGAAACTGAGTCCTATCGAACAGATAGAAAGAATTGTTATCGTCTGCCGTGACTCCACGCGATGGGCTCTCGATTCTGAATCCTGAAAAATATTTAGAATACTCTTCTACACCTGTAAGATAAGAAGCATCCAATTTTTTTTTATTCCAATTTACAGAATGGTTGCAATCCCGCGCTCATTGCAATGAATCGAAAACACATTCTTTATTAGATGGATCTACCATTCAAAATATGGACGAATGAAACGTTTCTCAATTGAATGACCCTGTAGAATAGATTCTGTTCCCTTCTACGTTTCAAGAACAAGTAAGGGGAGGGGCGGACGTAGCCAAGTGGATCAAGGCAATGGATTGTGGATCCATCACGCGCGGGTTCAATCCCCGTCGTTCGCCCATTCGGTTGCATACCTCAAGATTCTCGCGTGAACGAAAAAAGGTCGATAGAAAAAAAAAAAAAAGAAATGGATAGGGTTTCCCCCAACTCGCAAAGGGTCGAGATTCCAAGGAAAATGGAAGTTTTGGATCCAAAAATGTCTATAAATTACTACGTTCGGGGCAGCATTAACTCCATTGGGTCTTGAAACTTCCCATTTTTTTCTTATAATAGAATAGTATAAGCAAATAGTATCTATTCCATAGAAATATGATGGAGAGGAGGAATGAAGTGGAAAAAGTGGAAGAAAACAAAGTAAGAACTTTATATTCCCTATCTAACCTTTTGGAGTCAGTAGGAATCGATCGATTCCACTACTTCTTTGAAGTATTCAAGAACCAAAATCAAGGAGAAGCCTTAATGGGTCCGTTCTCTAGCTATAAACCTTTTATTAAACTATTTGACTTACGAATGTTGGGTTCACGTTTCCTACGAGACCCGCGCGGTTCCGTACGGGAGAGGGGTAATAGCACCGCCCTGGAAATCCTCGTGTTACTAGCAGTAGCAATCCTTGTGCATCGCCTGAACGAGAGAGATTCGATACAAAGAGGTTCAATAGATTTAGCGAGACTTCTTCATAGGGGTACCGCAGTCAAAGAACCAGCAATAGATTTTTCTCAATTCTCTTATTCTGTTCCTCCGTCAGTGGGATTCTCGAAGGATGGGAAAAAAGGAGTATATCAGAATAATGACTCGAAATTGAACGGAGATTTTTTTGCGGGTTCGGGGGGAGAAAAACAGCAATTTCCTACATATGAGGTAAGGAATCCCCCGGTTTCAGGTGGGTGCAAGGTCTGGGCAGTAAGGAATCCTAGCGGGAATACATCCGGAAAGATGATGAATAGGATTCATCTACGATCCATGGATAGCAATCCGGGAGATTTCCGCAGGTTTTTCGAATTCTATAGATTTTTAGTACGTCGTAAAAATGACTGTTACCAAAAGGATTCTGATCGGCTACGAGTAACGAAACAAAAGAGAAATCTTTTACCTTTCAAAAAATTAGACTTCATGCTACTCGAGTATAGGGATTCGGTGCATCGGCAGCAAGTTGAATCATTGTTCCCTTTTGCCGTGGGATTAGCGGGAAATAGTTCCAATAGGGGTCTCTATCTATTCCAGAATCCTAAGTGGTTCCTCCAATCATTAGGGTTCGATTCTCATCAAAATAGGGGAGAATCTTCTATTTTGCAAATCTATTCAAAAACAAAGAATGAGTCAATAGATCGATTGATTGGATTTCTTATACCATTCAATACAATAGTTTTGAAAAAATTCGAACTTCCAAATAGCAAATATTTACGTCTCGAAAAGGTACTTCCAAGAGTCAATAATGGGAATAAAAATACTGCTTGTCCGAGTCGATTCAAAGAAGAAAAGAGCATACATTTTCTATATCCCCTAGTTAAATGGTATGAACAAAAGAGGTTAATCTCTCTCTGCTCGATCTACACGCTTCTTCTACATGATGATCTTCGTGCATTAGCCTATGAGTGTGTCTCGCGAATCCATTATCAATTGGACGGCGGGGCGGGAAGCAAAGGATCCACTCGTTTAGGAAACTTTTTTCTTGAAGAAAGGTTTTTGAAATGGAAGAAGTGCGCAGGGTCTTTTTTGAGCAAGCGTATTCCATTCCGAATTGATGAGGATATGAATGCCTGGTCCAATGCGCACGGATGGCTTGACACAATAGGGAACTTGTCCCTTTCCCCTTCAGGGAAAGTATCGCTAGGAATCGAATCTGACTTGGATACATCGATTCGCGAGATATCAATATGGAAAAACAGATTTTTAACGAGTCCTATTGGTAATACTGATATGGCGATTGAAAGGAACAGAAGGTATTCCCACGAATTGACCAATATGTCATTTCTTTACAAATCGATTTTTTCCAAGGTTTTTTGCCGAGAGGTTCTGAGAGATACAATTGATTATTGGCTTGATAAACTGAATGATATGACGTGGCTCGATCCCTTTTTGGATTCACTCAATATTGAGAAAAAAGTTTCTGTTCTAAAAGGAATTCTCAAAGAAAAAGATCGCTTATCTATGGATTCCGGATTGTTAATGAACGAGGAACCCGCAGATTATTCGATCTTTCTCGAGCACACAGTAGATTTCTCTCTTGTTGAATTTTCCTGCATCGAATCTATCCAAACCAATTTCTCTGATCATGCTCTTTCCATCACAGGAAGGCAAAATTGGAATCTATTTCTACAGAATTGGAGTTGCCGAAAAGGTTCAAACAGGAGTATTGGAAATATTTCGAGACATATTCTCGATAGGATGAATACACGAGATTTTCTAAACCAATCTCATCTATTTCTGTTGAACCATGCCAAAAAAGATTCTATTCCGGAGCTCAGGATCAAAAAGGATCTCCTCATTGGAAGATATAGCAATAGTTATTCCAATCTCTTGGATGATTTTCCTGTGGGTTCCGACCATGAAGTCATCTACCTATTGAGAATAGGATCCTTCGGTAGGGAAGAGATAATATCATCAATTCAGTCCCACGTGTCTGATTGGTTATTCCCCAACTTCTTGCAACGAGCAGAAAAGGAAATAAAGGATTCTATATGCGCGACAATTCAACCTACTCCGTCTGATCCAGATAAATTGACAGTATTCCCAATCCATTCAGATAGACATTTCAATTCAATTTTGGACCTAAAGAGATTCCTGTCGAAGCTGAGCCCATCTGCTCGTGAAACGGGAGATTCCTCTCTCTTTTCGTGTAGTAGAAGTGGGAATTCCTCGCGCGAAACATCGAGAAATTCTAAGTTATCGACGGATCGGCGACCTCGACCCCGTCCTAATAATATGGGCTTGGATCAAGTCGATTCAGAGAAGTCTATTGAAGAGAGATCAAGCTTGGTGAATGATTGCATTGGAAATCGGCTCGATCAAAATGATTCATCTATCAGATCTTTCTGGGAATCAGAAGAATTGGAAACACTTTACTGGTCAAAAAAATCCTCATTGTTCCGCATCGGTGCAACAAGATCTTTCACGGAATTGATTGGAAGGGGGGTTCTGCACAAAGAGAAGCTAGCAGATCTAGATGTCTGGGAAGAGCCTATCCGTTCGTCTCATCCCATTGATTTCAAGGAATTCTTAAATGATTTCAACGAGTATATGATCTCTTGGATTTGTTGGAGGGACAATATATCGGAGAAATGGAGCTTGTTTTGGGAATATATACCCTGGTTTTTCACCATCACCTGGTGGAGATACTTCTACGATCTGATTCAAGAGACATATCCAGAAGTGAGACTAAAAGTAAATGATGATTTACGCTACAATATCCCCAGAATCGGAGAAAAAATGGCGAATCGTATAGACAGTGCTAGCTCTTACTTGTTGCAAAAACTAGCATCGAGATTCAGAAAGAGATTCAGAAACGATTCAATCAATAACATATTCTCCAAGATAGATCTTTTTCTTGTCAAAGAAATGAATGAAACGAAGGTTTCATTCTCGGGATGGTCAACAGTTAAACTCCCAAATCAGTCTATCCTATATTACCTCATTCTTTGGATACTCTTTGTTCTAGCATCTTCCAAGCATTTTTGGCCCGCTGTTTCAGGTTTTAGTTCCCTCTATTTATGGAAACGTTTCAATACGATTGAATACTTGATGGACCCGAGGCGTAGATCCCATCTGGAAAAGGTAATGTATTCCCCTTCGATAAAAGAAATGACAACGAGGGATCTACTGATACATTCTTTGAAGAGATTCCTGAATTATCTAAATAATATACTCTTTTATTCCTTAGTGAAAAGTGAACTCGAGTCATGGATGCTTCATAAGGAAAGCCCCGATACCCTTAGGACCAATAAGGAATTACTGACTCAGTACTTAGTTACGAATGAGACTGTTTCCGAGTACGAATCAAAATTGAATTCTAGCTCAAGTAGCGGGATGAATCATGAGTCTTCTCCACAAGAAGGATTGCTTTTTTTGTCATACCTACTTCAAATACGTCAAAATAATCTATGGAACTACAAGATCCATAAGTCGGATCCCGCGGAGAAGTGGGTTTCTTCCGCTTTTGAAAGAAATCTTTTGACAATGAGACAGAGCGGTGTACCGCATAGGCCATGTCGCGAAACACCTATTTCGCTCCAATCAGGATTCTTACCATCTAAGGGAATCCTATTAGTAGGGTCCGAGGAAACTGGAAGGTCTTATCTCATTAGGGATATAGCATCCAATTCCCACTTCCCGTTGGTGAAACTACCGATAAGAAAATTGCTATACAATCGATCCTATTTTAAGAAGAATGTACGTGGATTTTTTATCTCAAAAGAAAGCGTACGTCGAGTCAATTCTATTTTTGGAATAGCAAAGGAGATGTCTCCCTGTACAATATGGATTCAAGATATTCATGAATTGAGTGTTCATGGTTCGTATCACAAATTAGAAGCTGATCCCAGATTTTTACTTTGCCTAGTATTGAGGAATATTCATAATGAGAGCAGGGATTCTCGCATTCGTAACAATCTTGTCATGGCTTCGACTCACATACCTGCAAAGATAGATCCAGCTTTGATAGCCCCAAATCGGTTAAACCAATTGATAAATCTTCGTAAACCTAATAGTTTTCAGCGTCAAAAAGAATTGTCGATTCTATCATGTGTCAAAGGGTTTGACATACAGGCTAATCCATCTTTTCTTAAAGGAACTGGGTTTGGAACTACGGGTTATAGTAAACGAGATTTATTCTTTCTTGCTCATGAAGCGTTATTAATCAGTACTTATAGAAGGGAAAAGATTGTATGTAGTAATGCAATTCTATTTGCTTTACATAGACAACGCGTGGTTGCGACTTACCTGGATAATGCAATTGAATCCGGTTCGGAGTACAAAATATTTTTTCATAGGATAGGAAAAGCTATTCCGAAAAAGAGTTTGGTAGATACTCCTACCACAGATTCTTTGTGGATTGGTACTAATACACTAAAGAAGCAATTTTATCACTTATCTGACTGGTATTTAGAGTCTCCAAGAACCGAGTCAACAATTATGGAACTCACCCTATTTCCGCATATTTTGGGGCTACTGGCTGTATTAGCGGCTCATGATTATTGGTTAAGAATGGATCTAATAAAGGGAGACAATCCCATTATTATTGATAAGTATTTAGAGAATGGTTTTCATCTAGCTTGTGGTATTCTGGAAAACCTTCTGAGGGATTTTCCACGACCAGAAATTTTTGGAAGTGGAAATCAATCTGAGAATAGCCTTTCCTTTCCTTCTCCTATGGAGTGTTCCCCGGATATGATACATGCGAGTCGTTTTTCCCAATCTACGGGAAAAAAGGGACTTCGAACCAATTATGAAATCAAACAGTCAGGTGAAACAGACTTGATTTCGGAAGAAGTATCGCGTGAAACGACTGGGTCTCCCAAGCTTTGGAATTTCAGTTTCATGCGAAGTGGTACTTATGAATCGATAAGATTATCGTCTGAATCCGATGATTTGCAGAACGTAATACTTCTTCACCAGATTCATTCTAAAATCTACCAACGGGAACTTGACTGGAACACTATAAAACTTAGCCAAATTGAATCATATGATACAAAAGGATCTTTTTTCAGTTACGAAAGAACTTTGGATAAATTGAAACAAAGACAGGCCAAAAGATTGGAGGATCGGTTCGAGACCATATCGTTACGCGAGCAATTCCTTGAACTGGGAATCTCTGACTCGTCGAACCCATACGAAACCCAATGGAATCGATCTGATGAACCAAGTCTATTTGTAGGGGGACGTTTCGTCTGGGACCCCACGCTTCTCTTTCAGTCGGATCCTAACCCTCCTTCCTCACGTCGTAGTTTTTTAGTGAAGCAAGAATTCCTCCGGAGGCTTTATGTGACTTACGGTATGAGAAAGGAGCGCGAGAAACGTTTCCCGAATGAAAAGATTAAAAAGAGTTTTCTCAATCGTGGGTATGATCGAAAATCGATCACTACTGAGTCATTGAAGAAGCAGTCGAATAATGGTCATTCGGACGAGGGGCAACATTCCGATTCCGAATACCTTAAAGAGACTTGGTTTATGCATATACATTTGCAATATCCACGCATATCTCGCCCTATTCACTTGTATCAAAACATTGTAGTAGAAGATTGGAAAGAGCGATTCATTCGTCCTAGGCTTTTAGTTCATAGAAATAGATGGATGAGGCGGAACCGTTCCCAATTCAAAGACTTTCTTATTTATAATATGTTGCTCGAGAGTTACCAATATCTCCTCAATCCATTCTGGTTCGATGGAACTTCGTTGGATCGAACGGCAAAAGAATTCTCAAATGAAAGTTCAGTATGAAAATAAAAAAATTATTCCACATTTCTTATTCCACATTTCTTATTCATCCTAGATCTCTAGGTATATAGAACCGTCAGTAGGTTGAATCGGTAACGGTAGGAGAAGAGATATCCCCCCTTACCGTTACCGATTCGGTGACTCCTGCTTATTATGCTTCGAACGACAAACAAATTTTGGTTGGATCCTTTTCCGTTTTCATAGTCTCCTCACTCTAGAGAGGGAGAAAAGTCCATTGAATTTGAGAAGGCTAATAATATGGTCTAGGGGGGTCTGGGAAGCCGTTCCTCCCAAAGGATCGTGGTGCTTCAACATCCTGCTTGCCCACAAGGAACCCTTGAGAGATATGTGCGCCCGCTCCCTTCGGACGCAAAAGCATAGCCCCTTTATTCGCCGAAATAAAATGATATAAGAGCTATTGTATAGCAAGCTTGAGATTCAGGAATCTCTAGGGATATCTAAGGAATTCGTTGGTTCTTCTTCGGGTCGGATTTCCCATGGGATGTTTGGGGAGGGGATAGAATTGATTCGAGCTCCAGAACGGGATATGGTCACAGATCGGCACTCTTGGAATACCGGCAGAAACTGAAAGAAAAGCGTTTCCGAGAAACGAGTTCCGGTACTACCGCCTAGTCGAGAACGGGAAAAACAAAGAAAAGCCTTCAATCTGTTTCGACTCTCACGAGGCCAATAATTGATTCTTTTCATTCTAACCGTTCCATTCAGTATTGCAAAGTGGAAATTCCAAAAGAAGTTGCGCCAAACACGGGTCCCTACAAGCATTTAAGATGATCTGAAAAAAGGGAAGGAGATCTTTCCTTCATTCATTGCGAAGGTTTAGAAAACCGTAGTATTGAACCCTTCGCCGGCACCATCGATGGGCCGGACTCGAGTCCAACGCGGGTTGTTTGGTGCAGGAGCGGAAAAATACTAACGGGGAGTCCGAGATGCAGAGAGTGCAAGTTTCTAGCAATATTCGATGCCTCATGAGAAGAGATAAAGAGAGACGCCTAGCTATTTCTATTTGTTAGATTTTCCCCTCTTTTGGCGTTTGGTGCAGATCAAGTTGTCTGTCCTACCGGCAACCTGCGGCATCACCTGCATCATCGGATACCTCTTTCCTTCTATCTTTATTCGACCGCAAATCAATGAATCTCCCCGAATAGGATTTGAACCTACGACCAATCGGTTAACAGCCGACCGCTCTACCGCTGAGCTATCGAGGAAAATGACGGGGGTCTCATCCCATACATGTTCAACGAATCGATACTTTAGAAACCTTGGATACGACTCAACTTCTATTATAGGAGGAAGCCATAGTGATAGCAATCCCTTTCGCCTTTTCGGTCGGATAGAGTCTACGAATCGGGGGGGGGGGTGCGGAAGATCCCGGTTGTAGTTGATCCCGTCATGGTTTGGCCTACCCCCCCCCCCCCACACCACGTACTGATCAATAACCAATCACGAGTTTTTCTTCCTCCCTTTCCGAGAAGCATGGTAGAATAGTCACAGTATTCATTCTGGTAAGAGTCTCAGAATGGAAAAAAAACTTTTTTGAAGAAAAAAAAATTAATTATTAAAATTTATTTCATACACGTTTTTAATGTTTTAGTTGGTCTTCGGGAGATCAAGGAGCAGCCGCAATAATCAATAAGAATTTGGAGCTTTGTGGAATGAAAATAGCAATTTATGGTAAAGGCGGAATAGGAAAATCAACGACTAGTTGCAACATATCAATAGCCTTGGCCAGGCGGGGAAAACGAGTATTACAAATTGGATGTGATCCTAAACACGATAGTACTTTTACACTTACTGGTTTTTTAATACCTACAATTATAGATACTTTACAATCAAGAGATTATCACTACGAAGATGTATGGCCAGAGGATGTTACTTATAAAGGTTATGGTGGAGTAGATTGCGTAGAAGCTGGGGGACCACCGGCGGGAGCCGGCTGCGGGGGATACGTAGTGGGGGAAACAGTAAAACTATTAAAAGAATTAAATGCCTTTTATGAATACGATATTATTTTATTTGACGTACTAGGAGATGTAGTCTGCGGCGGTTTTGCAGCCCCATTAAACTATGCTGACTATTGTATCATAATCACAGATAATGGTTTTGATGCGCTTTTTGCAGCAAATCGTATAGCTGCATCCGTTAGGGAGAAGGCGCATACGCATCCTCTGCGATTAGCAGGTTTAGTTGGAAATCGAACATCTGAAAGAGATCTTATTGATAAATATGTTGAAGCTTGTCCCATGCCCGTATTGGAAGTACTACCTCTAATCGGGGATATCCGAGTATCTAGGGTGAAAGGAAAAACATTGTTTGAAATGGCTGAATCTCAATCTAGTCTTAATTACGTTTGTGATTTTTATTTGAGTATAGCAGATCAGATATTGTCTCAACCAGAAGGAATTGTACCGAAAGAAATTCCAGACAGAGAATTATTTAGTCTACTGTCTGATTTTTATTTAAATCAGAATAATGAAAAAAGAAAGAGTGATTCAGACATTCAACAAAAAATTTCAACAGATTCCATGATCATTTGATTCTCCAACCAAGTACCTTACAGTAACTCCGTGCATTTACTCTTTTAGAGGAAATTTCTTTATGCAAACTATCAACGTTACTAATTTTGAGTGTGAAACTGGTAATTATCACACTTTCTGCCCCATCAGTTGCGTAGCCTGGTTGTATCAAAAGATTGAAGACAGCTTCTTTTTAGTGGTAGGTACAAAAACGTGTGGTTATTTTCTACAAAATGCTCTCGGAGTTATGATTTTTGCGGAACCCCGTTATGCAATGGCAGAATTGGAAGAAGGAGATACTTCAGCTCAATTGAATGACCAAGAGGAGTTAAAAAAAATATGTCTTCGAATAAAAAGAGATAGAAAACCCAGTGTTATTATCTGGATTGGCACATGTACGACAGAAATCATAAAAATGGATCTGGAAGGTATAGCACCTAGGCTAGAAAGCGATCTTGGGGTCCCAATCGTAGTGGCACGGGCCAATGGATTGGATTATGCTTTTACTCAGGGGGAAGATACTGTACTGGCTGCTACGGCGCATAGGTGTCCAAAACATAACATGTCCAAACAACAATGTGGGGAAGATGTAGTTAATACCGTTAATGGACTCGAACCCAATAAATCAAAAAGTGATTTATCCGATTCAAAAATACGAGGATCAAAAAATCATTATTTAGTCCTTTTTGGTTCTCTACCCTCTAATGTAGCTTCTCAATTGAATTTGGAATTGAAGCGACAATCCATTGATGTGTCGGGTTGGTTGCCTTCTCAAAGATACACTGAGCTTCCTTCACTAGGTGAAGGAGTTTACGTCTGTGGCGTAAATCCATTCTTGAGTCGTACGGCAACGACTCTAATGAGGCGTAAAAAATGCCGGTTAATCGGAGCACCTTTTCCAATTGGCCCCGATGGAACACGGGCTTGGATAGAAAAAATTTGTTCTACATTTGGTATAGAACCCTGCGGTTTGCAAGAAAGAGAGGCTAAGATTTGGGAGAGCCTAAAAAATCATCTTGAAGTAGTCAAGGGAAAATCTGTTTTTTTCATGGGAGACAATTTGTTGGAAATCTCAATAGCGAGATTCTTGATTCGATGTGGAATGGTCGTTTACGAAATAGGTATCCCATATATGGATAAGAGATACCAGGCTGCTGAACTACTTTTTTTGAAAAACACTTGTGAAATAATGAATGTTCCAATGCCGCGAATTGTAGAGAAACCAGACAATTATAATCAAATTCAGCGTATGCACGAATTGGAACCTGATCTAGCTATTACTGGAATGGCCCACGCAAATCCTTTAGAAGCAAGAGGAATTGATACAAAATGGTCTGTTGAGTTCACATTTGCCCAAATCCACGGGTTTACCAATGCAAAAGATGTCCTCGAGCTTGTAACTCGTCCTTTAAAACGTAATTTCAAATTGGGATCATTAAAGCAGAACGTCTTACTGAGACAAAAAACAAATCATTAAACAATTTTTAAATACTGGTAAATAACAAATAGTTTTTAATTAGCAATAACAGTATTAATAATATAATAAAGAATTAATAATGATTTTCCATCTATCTTTTCTATAGTAAACGCTACGATTTTTTAATAAACATTTCTATTAAGCCCATGCATAGTATGAATGTTAAGCATGCTATGCAGAGGCATACAAACTATACGTATACTATCTTGTAGAGATTACGAAGAACACATTGACTCATGCAAAGTAACTTATTTTTTTTCTACTTATCCAATTCGATTTTTGCATTTCTAAAGAACGAATTAGTAAATAAGTCTATCTATCTATTGACTATTGATTCCGGAATGAGGATATAATAAAAAAAGACTTTCTCATAGTAAATAGTGTACAATCAATTATTATTTCTGAAATAATATAGGAGGGAGAATCGGATATTACTAAAAACAATAAGATCAAATTAGGATCTTGCTTTTTTGGAATGACATTTTTTGTTTGGATTGGAAACGCTAGTTCCTTGTTAATCCTTGGATTTTACCATGGGCTATTAGCGACACTACCCATGGGTCCTTCGCAGATTTTATGTGTAAGAGCCTTTTTTATAGAAGGGAAGATCGGTGGAATCGCTGCATTGATCGGATCAATGATGGGTCAATTCCTTGTATTTTCAGCCATACTTTACTCCCCTTTGTATCTAGCGATATTGAAGCCTCATATCGCAACTATTGCGGTAATACCATACATGTTTTTTTACTGGTTTGAAACAAAAAATTTACCGGATTATCAAGTTTTACGACCTATAAGATCGATTCGCAATTTAAAAATAGTCGGTATATTGTTAAATAGTTTTTTATTTCAAATATTGAATCCAATCTTATTACCAAATCCTGCTTTGGCGAGATTGCTTCACCTCTTTCTATTTCGATATAGCGATAATCCATTGTTTCTAACAAGTAGTTTTCTAGGTTGGTTAATTGGTCATGTCTTATTCGGCTATTCAGCTAATCTATTGGTGCTTCGAGTAGAAAAAAACTCAATGATACCATATCCGCTGACTAAACGTATCATTCATAAAACTTTTAGTATTATCTTCTTTATCAAACTGTTGCTTTGCCTTGGCAGAGCCCCCGTAGCCTTCTTGACGAGAAAATTTCAAAATGAATTAATTAGCTACGACAGAAGCTGCTTCGATTTACCATCCCCTGTACATTGGCTTTGTAACCCGTGGCCGGCATCTTTTTTTGATCCAAATAGAACCAATCGGGCTCTGCGATACAGAAAGAAAAGCCGAAGAAGTGATCAACGTATTGTCAAAAAAAGACAATCCACTTATTTTTTTGATAAATGTTTGGTCGATGGTAAACCACGATTGTATTTCACGTCACTGTCTAGTGCATCAATTTTTGGAAAACAATTAGAAGAATCATTAAAGAATTTTGATGTTCTACCGTTAGAGCCTTTTTCATATCAGAATTGGATTTTAAATCAAGCGAAGAAAAGGGAAAATTTACAGAATGAGCTGAGGGATCGGATCAAACTTATGGAGCTGAACTCCATACTTTCGGAAGCGATTGAACAAAAAATTGGATTGAGAGATGAGGAAGACGTGGAAAGAACGAGCATATCTAAGATATATGATCCTTTATCAAGTAAATTTTTTAGGGTCAGGATTCCGGCTCCGCAGTCGTTTCTAACAACAAATGACTTGATCAAACCGATAACGGATACATATAGAAATTATGCAGGAGAGTTCAATTATAAAAATCGAATAGCTAATTTGATCTATAGTGAATACACTTGTTTTGAAAATAGCAAGATTCCGCTTCCTTGGGAAGATTTGTCAATAGATGCCATCGAAGTTTTACTTTTCACATTTAACGAGTTGATGCCTTATAAGCAGTCCTTTGGTATAGGACTCGAAACTATTGTGAAAAGAGCAAAGAATTTTTCATCAAACAAAGAATCGCCTTTTGTGACTTGGGAAGAAATCTTCAAATTATTGCCAATGGATCGAGCTTTGTTTCTTCTCTATTTGGAGGAAACGTGCGGAAACCCTAGTCACTTTCGATTATCTAATATATCTTTACTCAATAGGGTAAAGTCTATTCATAATTTGAATAGAAAAAAATGTTTGATTCATCGAGTGGACGATCTGGAAAGGGAGTTATTTCAAAATATTCGGTTAATGTTTGATAATCGATTTGATCTAGCCGGCGCAGAAAGTGACGTTCGTAATAAAAGATTAAGAAATTTGGCAATTAGTATTGGAAAGACAAATGCGAGGTCGGTTAAATTAGTAAAGCGTTATACTAAATCTTCTGATTTCCGAAGAAAAATTATTAAGGGATCTATGCGGGCCAGAAGACGAAAAACCTTGATTTGGGAATTGTTCCAAGGAAAGGCTCATTCCCCTTTCTTTATGAGACTGATGGAAATTCCTATTCCCTCCCACCCATTTGTTAAAGAATCAACTTATTTAGATTACGAAACCTTAATAGATAATACGGTAAAAGGGCTGGATGTTTATATAGAACAAACATCTAAGTTTCCAGCACCTCAGGGATTTATAAGTAGATCAAAGTATGAACGTCTAGGCATAGCCGCTAGATTGGATGTCGGCCCCATACACACGGGTAGGGGCTTGCTATTAGTAGCGCAGTCCAATTTTAGACGATATATAAAACTACCTGTTTTGATTGCACTTAAGAATATTGGTCGTATACTATTGTTTCAACGCCCGGAATGGCTTGAAGATTGGATCGATTTATGCAAAGAAACTCATATTATATGTAGTTATGACGGAGAAGAATACTCACAAACCAGGTTTCCCGGCCGTTGGTTGAAGGAGGGTATTCAAATAAAAATTCTGTTTCCGTTCAGACTTAAACCTTGGCATAATCAGGAAAAAAGAAGAATTGGTAGGAAGAATATTACCGGATACACGAAATCCAGAAATCCAGATACCATTGTTAATTACCTAAATACCAAAAAAGCTGAATTCACCTACTTAACAGCTTGGGGATTTCAAACAGATTTACCTTTTGGAACTCTAAAAGAGGAACCTCCGTTTTGGAAACCCATTAGAGTAGAGTTGATGAGAATAATTGAAAAGAATATATTTTTACGAACCAGGCAAGCCTACCACTTCCTTTCTAAACAAAATGTACTTACGGAATTCTTCCAAGATTTAGCAAATAAATTAAATTTCTTTTATACACTAGAAAGAACTAGTGGAAAAAAGAGTTGGAAAAAAAAGCTGGAAAAAAAGGATTTAGTAAATTCAAAATTCAAGCATGATGAATACTTTTTCAACGAGAGGCCGGTCTATAAATATAAAGAAGTCTATGAAAACTCAAGTTTAACCAGTAGTAATAACCATTCATATTTGGACAATAATGAAAAACGGATGGAACAAAAAGGATTTGCACCGGATGTTCAATCGGGTATGAATACAACAACTCCTAACATTTTGTTAGGGAATAGGCTTGGTGAACGAAGGCAAGATATTGTGCGAATCCGTACCAATGAAATGAACTTATACGGGACAAACCTCATTGGCTCCTTGAAGCTGGAGAAAGAACTGGTTGGTATTAGGGAGAAATTACTAAAGCTCCACGAACTATTTATTGAATCGATGGAAAACTGTGCTTGGTATATCAGAACAGTATTCCGAGATCTTTATAGAATAATCGTGTATTTCTTGATTCAACTTGCTACACTTCAAACGCAATTGCTACGAGCTATCGACGAAGCAACATATAAACCAGAAGAAGCTAACAAATCGAATTTGAAAATTTCTGACCGATATAGTTTATTAACGATTGGAAATAACCAATCCAAGCACTTGTTGTCTCACGCTTATCTCTACGAAAAAACATGGCGTGCTAATAATTCAGATTTAACCATTTTACTAGACGAAGACGCAGTAAATTTAAGTTATAGAATCGAAGGAGATTTTTGCGCTGGAAATGAAACCAATTGGAATGAGATCTCAGAATTAGATCTTCATACTCAAAAGGATTCACCTTTTAGAAAATCTCGCAATATTATCTCGACAAGTAATCTTGAAAATCCAGCTACGCACAAATATAAATATTTTGATGAACGTATAAAGATCTACGGAGAGCGGTGGGGGCTTACCAAATCATTTCAAAAATTAACTAGAAATGATTGGAAAATCTGGCTAGATCATTTTGAGAGATACAACGTACCTATGGAGGTATGGCATCGAATAGCGCCACATAGATGGAGAACTGATCTAGGCAATTTGAAAAAATTCGAAGAGATTGACAAAAATATTTTGGATAAACATAGCAGTTTACTTTGCAAACCAAAAGACGATTATTCGATTTACACCGAAAACCCCTTGCTTAAAGATCGAATCAGAAATCTTAATAAACGCCGTAGATTTAACTATTTTTTAGAAAGTCTCGTAGGTCATTTGAGAGAAGCAAATGTGGATGGATTCGTTGTAAGGCGGGATGGTATCGAACGGGGAGATATTAATTCTCAAACTCGCTTGGAATATATTGTTACAAGTAACGGCAAAAAAAATATAGTTTCTTCACTCATCTCTAATTCCAAGATCAAATGGGACTTAAGACTAGATTTAGCTTTATGGTCAATTACGGATATTACAAGAAGAGATTATGATAAAGAATTGGGATTTGTACCTAAAATCGAAAAGTCTATGCTGACTAAAAAATATGGTCTTCTTTCAAAAAGCAAATCTTACAGATTCGGCTTGACATTACCGCTGAGCGAGAGATTTTTCCAGAATCAAACACCTCAATTGGGTAGAAAAAGATTTATTAATCGAGAATCTTTTTCTTCCAAACTTCGATGGAGATTCAGATCCAAAAAATTGAAAAGGAAATTGGAAAAATTGCGGGAAGTAGTATCGATCGTCAACGTAATCGGGAAAGAGCAAAGCATTACTTCGTTTTATGGCAATATAATGTTAGAACCAGATTTGTTGAATGTACTTTTCACTCAAAACAGACGTAAAGTACTGAGTCATTTGTTTTTCAATGCTCATCCGCGTAGACCCAAAGTTTTTGACGATCAGATTTTGATGTACAAAATGGTTAGCACTCTATTAAAACTCAGAAGTAGATTGAAAAAGAGTTTGGATAACGAATCTTTTAATGTATGCCTATTACCTCTCCTCGAAGTAAAAAATGAAAAGGATTCTTCTTTTTACAATATCGAAGATTTTTTACTCCCCAGGCGTCGTCGGCAACTGCGGTTCTTTGAGTCTCTACCAATTTCAAAATCAATGAGATTTGGAAGCAATTTAGTAAACTCTATCCTTGATTCGGAAGAAATTGAAAAGAGGAAAATCCGTGGGAATCCAATGGGAGTACAGAGGATTAAACGTTTCTTGTGGCCTGGTCATCGCCTAGAAGAATTAGCCTGTATCAATAGATTTTGCTTCGGTACTACCAACGGTAGTCGATTCTCAGCTCTTAGAATAAGAATGTATCCAATTATTGAAGACTGGTAAAGTTCAATAGTTACTAAATTTTTTTCAATTGGGGTTACCAAATCTTGGGTAATCCCATTTGAAAAAAAAAATATTGGATTCAAATCAATAAATTGATTTGAGAACCTCAAAATCCTTATTTTATAGATAATGATTTCTTTTTCAAAGATTCTCTTGAATCCTCAGTTGATTACTTGTTGTTTTTCTCCCCTTTGCTCAAAACCATCAGAGTATTAAATTTTTGTTAAATTAATACAGAAAATGATTGGATTCCTTGGTTTGCTAGAAATTAATTGAGAGTAAGAAGCGCCCGTTACTGTTATATGGACAAAAAGATCTCTATTTATTCATTGTCGATTATTAAGAATGATAGTATTGGATCTTCCAGATCTCAAGCATCTTACTTAACTTCTCGAGTCTCGAGAATCACTTCTCATTTAGAACGACATCCTAGAGATTTTTCCTCCCAAAGGGGACTTTGGAAATTACTTGGAAAACGTAAGCGTATCCTGAGATATTTGTTTAGGAAGGATCTTGATTTATATAATAGAGTAATAAAAAATTTAGGTATTCGTGGATTGAAAGAAATTTGATTCACACTTATAAAGGAGTTATTATTAATTAACGATAAATCATTTGAAAAGCAATTTAATTTTTTTTTTATTTTGTGAAATATGGATCAATAGTTATTGGGAGAGAAGTGACTTATGAGCAGGTCCCTCGAGAAAATGGATCCGGTTATTGTGAGTATGGGTCCTCATCATCCATCAATGCATGGTGTTCTTCGACTTGTCGTTGCTTCAGATGGTGAAAATGTTGCTAATTGCGAACCGGTGGTAGGCTATTTACACAGAGGGATGGAAAAAATTGCTGAAAACCGAACGATTTTGCAATACCTTCCGTATGTAACAAGATGGGATTATTTAGCTACTATGTTCACGGAAGCAGTAACCGTGAATGCACCAGAAAAGTTGGCGAATATTCAAGTACCTAGAAGAGCTAGTTATATCAGAGTGATTATGCTTGAATTAAGCAGAATAGCCTCCCATTTATTATGGTTGGGTCCCTTTATGGCAGATATTGGTGCCCAGACTCCCTTCTTTTACACATTCCGAGAAAGAGAAATGATTCACGATTTGTTTGAAGCTGCCACGGGTATGCGAATGATGCACAATTATTTTCGCATTGGGGGGGTAGCCGCAGATTTACCCTACGGGTGGATAGACAAATGCTTAGAATTTTGTCACTATTGCCTACCAAAAATTAATGAATACGAACGACTCATTACGAATAACCCAATCTTTCTCAGACGGGTCGAAGGAATGGGTTTCATCGCAAGAGAAGAGGCTATCAATTGGGGGTTATCAGGTCCAATGCTACGAGGTTCGGGAATTCAACGGGATCTAAGAAAAGTGGATCATTACGAATGTTACGACGAATCGGAGTGGAAAATCCAATTTCAAACAGAAGGAGATTCCTTGGCTCGTTACCGAGTACGGATCGGAGAAATGAAGGAATCTATAAAAATTATTCAACAATGTTTGAAATTAATTCCCGGAGGTCCGTATGAAAATCTTGAGGCTCGGCGTTTCGCCCAAGGGGAAAATCACGCGGAATGGAATGATTTTGATTATCAATTCGTCGGAAAAAAGCCTTCTCCTACCTTTAAGTTACCCAAGCAGGAACACCATGTAAGAGTAGAAGCTCCAAAAGGAGAACTAGGAGTTTTTTTGGTTGGGGATAATAACGTTTTTCCATGGAGGTGGAAAATTCGGTCGCCTGGTTTTGTAAATTTGCAGATTCTCTCTCAGTTAGTCAAGGGAGTCAAACTAGCTGATATTATGACAATATTAGGTAGTATAGATATTATTATGGGAGAGGTCGATCGTTGAAATGATAATCAATATAGAATTTTTCGTCGAACTGGTGGTTAAACTCATTGAGAAATTGAAAATATCAAGCGATTCTATCGAATCAATTCAAACTTTAGTCTATATTTTATTACTTGCTACAGGAGTAACCATAGGAGTGTTAGTCATTGTATGGCTCGAACGAAAAATATCTGCAGGGGTACAACAGCGTATTGGTCCCGAGTATGCAGGTCCTTTGGGAATTCTTCAATCTCTATCAGATGGAATTAAGCTTTTAACAAAAGAAGATACTATTCCATCCAGAGGAGATACCTGGCTATTCAATATAGGCCCAGCTATGGTAGTCGTACCAGTCCTCACAAGCTTCACCATAATACCTTTTGGGAAAGATGTTATTTTAGCCGATATTGGCACAGGTGTCTTTTTCTGGATCGCCGTATCAAGTATTACCCCCTTAGGCCTTTTGATGGCAGGTTATGGATCAAATAATAAATATTCCTTTTTAGGTGGTCTACGGGCTGCTGCTCAATCCATCAGTTATGAAATACCCTTAGCTTTGTGCGTATTGTCAATATCCCTACGTGCGATTCGTCAAATAGAAATGGTAAGATCTTTCTAAAGGCTTTTTACTATTTTTTATCATAAAAGAAACAACTAGATAATCATCTGGGTGAGATTAAACAGCGTTCTGCAGTGATTAAATCAAATCCCATGTACCAAGTACGGGTGAAAAGGTCCATTCGATGCAATAAATATTGGTTAACCCCACGGATTGATTGTTAAAGCTTGAGTCGGGGCAGAAGTCATAATTTCTCTTAGCGGACCTGGGTGGACGGCTAGGAACACAAAAATGCGCAAGAGATTAGTGAAAAGAAATAAGCGTAACAAGAGCAAAAGGGGAGGAATTGTGAAACCCCCGCAGCGATACAAAAATAAAATGACCTCCCCTTTTTTTGGATGGGGACTCAGTTAGGGTAGGAATAACTGAGAAGTACCCAATTTAAAATCCCAATCTCGAGCATCTTCTTATCCACTCATATTATGATTATCTAGGACGAAATAATCCTTCTGGCAATCTTTTCGTTCATTTTTGGACACGAATCAAATAAACGATACTTAACATCTCTTTGCTAAGCTGACTCTCTCTTCTATTCAACCTTTGTCTATATATCTAACTAACCAAAAGTTGTTAAAAGTTGTTAGCGAGCATTGACTGGTAGAGATATGTATGAAAAACAAAAAAAAGGTTTATTAATAAATATATTTTTTTTTATTGAAAAGAAAACCGAGGAGGTTGAGACGGATCCAGAAGCAATCAGTCGTTGTGGCGAACGGAATCCCGTTGGTTCAAATTGGAACTTTGTATGCAATTCCACTGCGCTATTAAAATATCGAGCATGGGTTCCCTCTTAAATAATCAACGAGGAGCCGTATGAATACTTAGCTTCATGTACGGTTTCGAATCAGAGGCGGTAAAATACAATAAAACTGTCGACTATCCTTATCTGGAAGTCTAAGTACGGTTGATATAGTCAACAACCAATCCAAGTATGGTATATGTGGATGGAACATTTGGCGACAACCAATAGGTTTCATAGCTTTCTTCATTTCTTCGTTAGCCGAGTGTGAAAGATTGCCATTTGATTTGCCAGAAGCGGAGGAAGAATCAGTAGCAGGTTATCAAACCGAATATTCAGGAATAAAATTCGGATTATTTTATGTCGGTTCCTACCCAAATCTCTTGGTTTCATCGCTATTCGTAACGGTTCTTTACTTAGGTGGGTGGGATCTGCCAACTATTATCTATCCTGGAATTAACCAGTTTTTGCTATCTATGAATGCTAACCATAATGTCTACCTCGGTGCATTTAAAGTAGTAGTAAATATCATTATCACATTAGCCAAATCTTATTTATTTTTGTTTGCTTCTATCCTAACTAGATGGACCTTGCCACGAGTTAGAATAGATCAATTATTAGACCTCGGATGGAAATTTCTCTTGCCCGTTGCTTTGGGAAATCTGTTGCTGACAGCTTCCCTTCAGCTTTTGTCATTGCGATAGAGCTCTCAACCGCCATGGACAGGTAAGTTTTGCGGCATTCCCAATCTTTCCCCCAATTGAATCTTTTCATTACATATTTTTTTGAATAAATGCCTATCATATGTTCTCGATAATAACCGAGTTACAGAATTATGGTAACCGAGCGGTACAAGCTGCAAGGTATATTGGGCAAGGTTTTGCAATCACATTGGATCATCTGAACCGGTCACCCATAACTATTCAATATCCATATGAAAAACTTTTACCATCTGAGCGTTTTCGTGGAAGAATCCATTTTGAATTTGATAAATGTATTGCTTGCGAGGTTTGTGTCCGGGTGTGCCCGATCAATCTGCCAGTTGTTGACCGGAAATTAACGAGGAGTATTAAGAAAAAAAGATTAGAAAATTATAGCATTGATTTTGGAGTTTGCATCTTCTGCGGAAACTGCGTTGAATACTGTCCGACAAATTGTTTGTCAATGACTGAGGAGTATGAGCTTTCCACATATGATCGTCACGAATTGAATTATGACCAAGTGGCTCTAGGTCGGCTACCCCTTTCTATTCAACAAGACTCTGCCATTCAAATTATATCCACGAACTACCAAAAAATGGAAGAACACTTTGATAGTCGAATAAGTGTTACTCCCAACAACCCCCCTTCCCCTTCATAACATGAATTAACTTGTTAAGAACCAAAAAATTGGTTCCATAAATTGGTTTACACATTTCTAACAATTGCTAATTCTTTCGATTGATTATTACTTGAAATTTGAAACCAATTGAAAAGATATTTGAATAAAAAAAAGAGTTAATTAATGAATTTAAAACTTATAGACTTGGTTTTTATTCATTCGTTAATTTATACGTGTATTTACATGTACGTGCATGCGTATACATGCATGTACATGTAAAAGAGGATTGCAAATAAGTAACTAAAAACATATGTTATACTTATCCGTTATAGTAATATAATTGAAAACAGAAAAAATTATCTGACTGATCGTATAAAATGAGTTTATCTGAATCAATTCATGAGTCTATTTTCATCTTAATAGAATTAGGTATTCCATCGGGTAGTTTGGGAGTAGTATCATTCGCTAATGTAATTCATTCTGCTTTCATGTCGGGATTGGTTCTTACTCGCATATCCCTATTTTACCTTATACTAAACGCTGATTTTGTAGCCGCCGCACAATTGCTCGTTTATGTAGGAGCTATAAATGTTTTGATTGTATTTGCTGTAATGCTCACCGGTAGAACAGTAGGATCCAACTCCTATCCAACCAAAGAGTCTGGTATTACCCTGGCGGCTTGCGCAACTCTTTTTGTATCACCAACCCTCGTTATTCAAAACACAGAATGGTCTTACAATTACTTTTCAATTGATCAATCAAAAATTATTGAAGAGTTAGCTAAAAAAAGTGATATTAAACAGATCGGCTATGAATTATTAACAAAATTCTTGGTTTCTTTTGAACTTCTTTCTATAATTCTTTTAGTTGCTTCAATAGGAGCTATCACTGTGGCCCGTGAGGAACGAACGGACGTAGTGGACAAAGGAGTTGTTATGCCTCCACCTTCCTCCCAGCATAAATCCTCATCGTGTTGATCAATGATAATCGGTTCAAAATTCTACTAATACTTGAATGATCAAGTTTTTTTTTGGGGGGGGTTGATACATCATGCTAGAGCACGAATTAATGTTAGGCGCCTATCTATTCCGTGTTGGTTTTTTCGGATTAATCACGAGTCGAAATATGGTGCGAGCACTCATGTGTATTGAGTTGATTTTCAATGCGGTCAATATGAATTTTACAGCATTTTCCAACTCTTTTGAAAGTCCACGATTAGAGGGAGAAATATTTTCCCTATTCATAATAGCTGTAGCAGCTGCCGAAGCTGCCATTGGATTATCTATTGCTCTAGTAATTTATCGAAATAGAGGATTAATACGTATTGATCAGTTCAGTTTATTGAAATGGTGATAAATCAATATATATATATATATATATTGATTAAAAGAAATTACCGGCTTAATTCTAGATTTTTTGTTACACTTGACTGAGAGGTCTTTGTCAAACCCTCTATCACTGGACTGATTCTTCGATTTAAAAGATTATGCTGCATCTGTCTCAATCTCCATTAATTAATCTGGTTAAACGTACCCATGTTGGCAATAATGCCACAGGTCACATAATTTGATAGTCGCTCGGGAAACGCGAGGCGAAAAGGATAACCTTTTTCAATCCGTTGTATTGGGAAAAGAATTTTTGTGAGACTCTAATGTAACAGGAGCATGAAGATTCAATGGCACATTCAGTAAAAATATATGACACTTGTATTGGTTGTACCCAATGTGTTAGAGCCTGTCCGACAGATGCGCTGGAAATGATACCCTGGGATGGATGCAAAGCAAATCAGATAGCTTCTGCTCCCAGAACAGAGGACTGCGTGGGTTGTAAGAGATGCGAATCCGCTTGTCCAACAGATTTCCTGAGTGTACGTGTTTATCTTGGAGCTGAAACGACTCGCAGCACGGGTTTAGCTTATTAATTAGTTGTATCAAAGATTATTAGTCAAAAAATACTTTTTGACCTTTTTTCTACCATTACCGATTCATACTCGAATCTTTATAAAAGATCTTGATATGAATCGGAATGCTGATCTGAACTTACCAAAAAACTTTCAAGACAATTTAATTATCACCCATGATGAGTAACGTACCTCGGCTAACGATAATCGTTCTCTTTCCAATTTTTGCGGGTTTCTTAATTCCATTATTTCCTCAGAGTGAAAGTAGTAGAATGGTCCGATGGTACACCTTAGGCATTTGTACATTAGAATTTGTATTAATCACTTATATATTTTATTGCCATTTCCATATTCATGACCAATCCATTCAATTACTTGAAGATTTTAGTTGGATTGACTCTATTCAATTCCATTGGAGGCTAGGCATAGATGGGCTTTCCATGAGTCTGATTTTACTTACGGGTCTTGTTACTACTGCAGCAGTCTCGTCAGCCTGGCCAGTCACTAAAAATACACATTTGTTTTATTTTTCAATGCTAGTTATGTATAGTGGTCAAATAGGACTATTTGCATCTCGAGACATTCTTCTCTTCTTCTTTATGTGGGAATTAGAATTGATCCCAATTTATTTACTTCTCTCCATATGGGGCGGAAAGAGACGTCTCTATTCGGCTACAAAATTTGTTTTATACACAGCTGGCGGTTCCATATTTCTCTTAGTTGGAGCTATAGTTATGAGTTCTTATGGGAGTGGGACACCGTCCTTCAACATTCAAGACTTGATTGTGAAACCATACCCTGTTTCATTGGAAGTACTTTTGTACACAGGATTCCTAGTAACTTACGCAATAAAATTACCAATCTTTCCTTTTCACACCTGGTTACCGGATACTCACGGAGAAGCCCATTACAGTACGTGTATGTTGCTAGCTGGAGTGCTCCTAAAAATGGGCGGGTATGGATCAATTCGAATCAATATGCAAATTCTATCTCAGGCTCATTCGATACTTTCTTGGTGGTTGGTATTGATAGGATCAATTCAAATTGTTTATGCTTCTTTAATTTGTTCAAACCAATATAATCTAAAAAAAAGAATTGCTTATTCATCTATTTCCCATATGGGATTCGTAGTCATTGGAATAGGTTCTTCGACAGACATAGGTCTTGACGGGGCCCTCTTACAAATGCTTTCCCATGGATTGATAGGTGCAGCTCTATTTTTTTCCGCAGGAGCTTGTTATGACCGAACGCGGACCCTTTTTCTTGACCAACTCGGGGGAATTGCCATTTCAATGCCTAAATTATTTGCCATGTCTAGTGCTTTTTCAATGGCATCCTTTGCCTTACCGGGAATGAGCGGTTTTGTATCCGAGTTATTGGTTTTTTTAGGAATAGTTACCAAGACAACTTATTCCCCTTTTTTCAAAGTACTGGTTACTGTAATGGAAGCAACCAGTATAGTATTAACCCCTATTTATTTATCATCAATGTTGCGTAAAATATATTTTGGCTATAAGAAAGTTAATTACTTAGACTTGTCCCTAAATGATATCGGACCAAGAGAAATTTTCATTTCGATTTGTTTCTTATTGCCGATTCTAGGTATCGGTCTGTACCCAAACATGATTCTATCCGTGTGGAACAGCCAAGTAGTCACCGTTTTTCCTTGATCGATAATTTTGCGGTAAAAGACGTTCTACCATTATCCTCTTTTTTATCTATTACTATTTAATCAATAGAATAGAGGATAAATATTTTATCAAAAAAAATGTTTATATGGAAAACTTTGATGGGGAATCCACTTAACTTAGGATTCCCCAAAAGATTCCCTATATATTCTTTTTAGCACACTATGCTTTTGCCAGTGCCCATTTCATTGCTGCTGCCACGTAGCATTCCCACCCGCTTATTGCTTACATTCCATTTTTACACAAAACTCTTTCGTAATCAGACCAGATTTTTTTATTAATTAAATGTTTTTCACTGTTTCTAAACTAACCATCCGTAATTATGCAAACCAATTCCCAATAGATTAACCCCTAAGAAACGGATCCAAACCAAGAAAAATCCCATGGATGCTATTGCAGCGGGTACTTGTCCTTTCCAACCATTAGTCATTCTAGCATGAATATAAGTAGCATATATTAACCGAGTCACCAGTGCCCAAGTCTCTTTAGGATCCCAGCTCCAATAGGATCCCCATGCCTCGTTAGCCCACACTGCCCCGGACAGAATACCAATAGTTAAAAGGGAAAATCCTAAACTAATCATTTGGTAGATCCATTGGTCCAGCCGATTAACCAACCGGTACTTACCTAGGTTTAAAAATAATTGAAAAAAAGATTCTTTTACAGTACCGTTTTTTGTTTCTATTGGTTTGGTAAAATCCTGGTCTATACACGAGGTGGATATCAAATTAGTAGTATTGCGGTTGAAAGCAAGTACGGAACATTCTTTTTTGTAACTGGAATAAATAATTGACAGAGACACTGCTAGCAAAGATCCACATAACAGAGTTGCGTAACTCAATGACATCATACTTACATGCATTGCTAACCAGTGCGACTGCAAGGCGGGTATCAACCGCGTCTGCCGTTCCATCCCCCCAGGAAGACCTGAAGTTGCAAATCCATGTATCAATGTGGCACCCGATGCTGTAACTGTCCTTGACCAACCATCCCGATCTTTAAGAGCAGAGATTAAGTAGATTAAGGAAGAACTCCATGAAATGAAGATAAGTGATTCATATAAGTTACTTAGTGGCAAGTGTTTAGATTCTATCCAACGAGTGATCATAAGTGCAGTTGTGCACGCAAAAGCGATTACCATGCTCTTATGACTGAAACTCTTTTCAAGCTTTTTATATTTGCGAATTGAATACAACCATTCAGGCGAAGTAGTGAAGAGAAGCATGAACAAAGAAATATAAGCAAATATTTTTTCTGTCTCAGTTTGCATCGTGGCGATAAAGAATTCTTGATATTTTCATTTTTGTTACTCAATCCATATTGAGGTATCCATATCATCCATACTCTGAATTTCTACTTAGTTTAATTTATTAGCAAATAGCATGTTATGGTATTCCCCACTCATAAATAATTTTTACAGGGCCCGTTCTTCTGTCGGAAGCTATCGAATGGAATAGAGTGAAGTGCCGCTACTCGGATTCGAACCGAGATGCTTTAGCACTGCTTCCTAAGAGCAGCGTGTCTACCAGTTTCACCATAGCGGCCTAGCAGTTAGTTACACTTATGGTATCATATTGTTGAGTAACGCGTCAATGTTATTACCTGTCTATAATGAAGAAATGAGCATGAAATCCAGGAGAGAACATAGAATAATGATTTTTTTTCTAGAATCAGCAAATACTAATGTTTGCTATTATAATTTTTATATGATTACGGGATATAGCGCAGTTCGGTAGCGTACCATCTTGGGGTGATGGGGGTCGCAGGTTCAAATCCTGCTATTCCGACTAAAAATGGTTCTAAAGTCTTAGCCAATGCAGTATCAGGAGAAATAAGAAAGAAAGAAAAATTCGTGCTATTCCGTTTTATTCTCCTGTTCCTCATTTTTGCCCCTCATTATCCTTATTGCTCTTCATGAATTGCTCACTAGTCTTCGGGACAGATCTAAATCGATAAACTAGACATTACGTTACGTAAAAAGAGCTATATTATCTCAGCCAGATATGTATCTCTTAACTGACTCTATAAACAAATATCAACTCCAGGATAAAACTTTGAAATGTTTAAAAAATCAGGCTTAAAAAAAAAGGAAAATTTGTTTCTAATTTAGAAAAAATCCACGGTTAGAAATGGATATGGTTTTCTAAACGTACATGAATAGATACTTAGATTTATGTATTCAGATAATATTTTTTTCCTACTTCTATATATTCTTCCAAGACTACTTTTTCAAGATAGTTTTTATGTGTATTCTTAAACGAGAAACATATCTGATACTCTGCCCACTACTCGGCGGGATTGATCCCGGTTTCACCGGGATCACCCGTGTGTAAAACGTAATCAAATTGATTTACTTTTTCCCCTATAAAACTCGATTGAGTAATAGCTTAAAAGGTTAAATTTGATGAACAGACAGTATTGTTAATTACAATTATTTTGTTCGGGAACGTCTTTTTTCTGTTGTTATACCGTAGTAAAAACTTTTTGAACGACCCGTTAAAATGGATCTAGCTAAAGAAGAAGCTTTCAATGCTTCTTCGATCGATTTACCTTTCCAAACCTGGTTACGAATCTTTTTTTTTGATTTTGAAGTACGCTTCTTTGGAACTGCCATAACTAATATATTTTCTTAATCCTTTAAATAAGTTGATTGACACAACTGTATTGATACGTTTCAATAGAATAAATATAATGAAAAAAACTTGTTTTGGGCACGATTGACAAGAGAAGCATACTTAAGATTTATTTGGAATCGAATGGAAAAAAGAGCCTAATAAAGAGAAATTTTTTCACTCAGTATTTTTTTTTAACAGAAAGTAGTTTAAACTTTCGTTAAATCTTTTCCATTCAAACAGATAGATTCGACAATGAATCGAATCAATTTCTGTCTATGTCCTGATTTTCTTCTACGACCAGTCTTTTTGTGCTGTATTTCTCCTATCAAATCCTTCTTGTCAAAACAATTGTGCAGAATCCTTATTTTAACTATGACGTTATTGAGCCATGGACGTCCTATCATCAGTTCAGAACCAAAACGAATTAGTGAAACTCGATAGATTGAGACCTTTCTCTCAAAGCTTGATGCTTCGCATCCAATTGATACAAATCGAGAAGTGTCATAGAATCTACCTGGTTCTACTAGGAGCTGTTTTCCCCCGACATCAATTATTGCATAATCATTCATTGCGATTTTCTCGGAAATCTCTTGTAAAACTAATTGGTTTGAAGACAAGAACTTCGATTCTAACTAGTATCTCCGACTGTTCGGACTTCTGTCAAGGTTCGCAAAAAAAATGAATAAAAGATAAATAGTTATTTTCTTTTATTGAAGTGTTGCTCATGGTTCCACTCACTTTTTTTTTACACCTTGTATCTCCTAAAAAATATTTAACAACTACTGGTACTAATTTTTTCAACTTGAGCTTTATATGTCCATGGAATTATCATATGAATTTGCTTGGATTATACCTTTGTGTCCTTTAGTTACTTCTGGCGTGATTGGATTAGGATCCTTCTTCTTTCCGATAGCCACTCGAAGTCTTCGTCGTCTCTGTGCTACGCTCAGTGTTTTCTCATTAGCCGTATCTATGTTTGTCTCTGTCATCTTGTTTTGGCATCAGGTAATTACTCATTCCACGTATGAGTATTTATGGTTATGGTTATCTAATAATTCCATTTCTTTGGGCGTAGGTCTGCTAGTTGATTCACTCAGCCTTATAATGTCGGTACTAGTCACTACCGTAGGTACTTCCGTCATGATCTACAGCACTAGTTACATGTGTCACGACCGCGGATACGTAAGATTCTTCACTTATTTAAACCTTTTTACAGCTTCTATGTTAGGATTAGTTTTTAGTCCCAATTTGATACAGATTTATGTTTTTCGGGAATTAGTTGGTATGTGTTCCTATTTATTGATAGGTTTTTGGTTCACGCGACCAAGCGCTGCTAATGCTTGTCAAAAAGCTTTTGTAACTAATCGCGTTGGGGACTTCGGATTATTACTAGGTATTCCAGGTACATATTGGATAACCGGTAGTTTTGAGATCCATGAATTGTGTGACCGATTCAGTATCTTAATAAACAATGGCGAGATTGGTTCCTCCTTTGCCAACATATGTGCTATTCTTTTGTTATTAGGGCCGATGGCCAAATCCGCTCAATTTCCGCTTCATGTATGGCTCCCAGATGCAATGGAGGGACCCACTCCCGTGTCCGCTCTGATACACGCGGCTACTATGGTAGCTGCTGGAATCTTTTTCGTAGTGCGAATGAATAGATTTTTTGACAATCTACCATTAAGCTCAAATATCATTTGTTGGGTGGGTGGAATAACAATTGTGTCGGGAGCTATTATAGCCGTTGTTCAAAATGATATAAAAAAGGGTTTAGCCTATTCTACTATCTCCCAGTTAGGATATATGGTGCTCGCTCTAGGTATTGGTGCTTATCGACTTGCCCTGTTTCACCTCATAACTCATGCCTATTCAAAGGCTTTATTATTTCTTGGATCTGGTTCGGTAATTCATTCGATGGAAAAAATTATTGGGTATTCACCCAAAAAAAATCAGAACATGTTCTTTATGGGTGGTTTGCGAGAGTATATGCCAATCACTGGAATCACTTTTTTATTAGGTACCCTGTCTCCTTCTGGTGTACCGCCGTTGTCTTGCTTCTGGTCCAAAGAAGAAATCATTAGAGAAAGTTGGGCCTATTCTTCCTATTTAGGAATCATAACTTCGTTTGCTGCAGGTTTAACTGCATTTTACATGTTTCGCATTTATTTTCTCACGTTCGAGGGAACTTTTCGTTCGATTGATACTAGTAATTCCCTGCCCGATCCTCTTTTTCTTTGGGGAAATGCCCAATCGATTGATGTGTGTCACAAACAAAACGACCGTTTTTACTTATACGTAGAAGAAGGAAGTAGTGTTCCTGTTTCGGACCAAGAGAAACCAATCTTGTCAATTTCCGATGTTTATAACTCCTCGAAATCTGTGTATCCCAAAGAATCAGATACTTGGATGTTATTACCTATTGTAACCCTATCAGTACCAACTCTTCTAATTGGTTACCTAGGAATTCAGAATCCTCAGGAAGGAACAAGTATTGATTTATTATCCGACTGGCTAAGTACTATAGTTCCATATTCCGGCGAGATTGAACAAGGGTTTAATAGTGATCTTTTCGTAAAATTATTTCCCCTAATTCTGTCACTTTCTAGTGCGTTTGCTTCCTATAAGATCTACGGACTTAAATCATCTTACAAACAAAAAAAATATCATAACAATAATAATTTGAAAATTGTCATGAAAAAGTTATTGACTTTTTTAATACATTCTATTCAAAGATTTTCAATAAATGAGGGTTATATCAACCAAATTTATGATATTATTTTCATAAAGAGTATACGGTGTCTTAGCAGTCTCATTTCATTTTTTGATCAATGGATCGTTGATGGTATCATAAATGGCATTACTGCTTGGGGCTTATTAGTAGGAGAGGCTGGAAAATATATAGAAGGGGGTAGAATATCTTTTTACTTATTTGGATTAATTGTTGGAATTATCTCATTATGGATTTTGTTTGTTTCCAAAAACGTGTATGAAATAAATTTTAATAATTAATTTTTTTTTCTTCAAAAAAGTTTTTTTTCCATTCTGAGACTCTTACCAGAATGAATACTGTGACTATTCTACCATGCTTCTCGGAAAGGGAGGAAGAAAAACTCGTGATTGGTTATTGATCAGTACGTGGTGTGGGGGGGGGGGGGTAGGCCAAACCATGACGGGATCAACTACAACCGGGATCTTCCGCACCCCCCCCCCCGATTCGTAGACTCTATCCGACCGAAAAGGCGAAAGGGATTGCTATCACTATGGCTTCCTCCTATAATAGAAGTTGAGTCGTATCCAAGGTTTCTAAAGTATCGATTCGTTGAACATGTATGGGATGAGACCCCCGTCATTTTCCTCGATAGCTCAGCGGTAGAGCGGTCGGCTGTTAACCGATTGGTCGTAGGTTCAAATCCTATTCGGGGAGATTCATTGATTTGCGGTCGAATAAAGATAGAAGGAAAGAGGTATCCGATGATGCAGGTGATGCCGCAGGTTGCCGGTAGGACAGACAACTTGATCTGCACCAAACGCCAAAAGAGGGGAAAATCTAACAAATAGAAATAGCTAGGCGTCTCTCTTTATCTCTTCTCATGAGGCATCGAATATTGCTAGAAACTTGCACTCTCTGCATCTCGGACTCCCCGTTAGTATTTTTCCGCTCCTGCACCAAACAACCCGCGTTGGACTCGAGTCCGGCCCATCGATGGTGCCGGCGAAGGGTTCAATACTACGGTTTTCTAAACCTTCGCAATGAATGAAGGAAAGATCTCCTTCCCTTTTTTCAGATCATCTTAAATGCTTGTAGGGACCCGTGTTTGGCGCAACTTCTTTTGGAATTTCCACTTTGCAATACTGAATGGAACGGTTAGAATGAAAAGAATCAATTATTGGCCTCGTGAGAGTCGAAACAGATTGAAGGCTTTTCTTTGTTTTTCCCGTTCTCGACTAGGCGGTAGTACCGGAACTCGTTTCTCGGAAACGCTTTTCTTTCAGTTTCTGCCGGTATTCCAAGAGTGCCGATCTGTGACCATATCCCGTTCTGGAGCTCGAATCAATTCTATCCCCTCCCCAAACATCCCATGGGAAATCCGACCCGAAGAAGAACCAACGAATTCCTTAGATATCCCTAGAGATTCCTGAATCTCAAGCTTGCTATACAATAGCTCTTATATCATTTTATTTCGGCGAATAAAGGGGCTATGCTTTTGCGTCCGAAGGGAGCGGGCGCACATATCTCTCAAGGGTTCCTTGTGGGCAAGCAGGATGTTGAAGCACCACGATCCTTTGGGAGGAACGGCTTCCCAGACCCCCCTAGACCATATTATTAGCCTTCTCAAATTCAATGGACTTTTCTCCCTCTCTAGAGTGAGGAGACTATGAAAACGGAAAAGGATCCAACCAAAATTTGTTTGTCGTTCGAAGCATAATAAGCAGGAGTCACCGAATCGGTAACGGTAAGGGGGGATATCTCTTCTCCTACCGTTACCGATTCAACCTACTGACGGTTCTATATACCTAGAGATCTAGGATGAATAAGAAATGTGGAATAAGAAATGTGGAATAATTTTTTTATTTTCATACTGAACTTTCATTTGAGAATTCTTTTGCCGTTCGATCCAACGAAGTTCCATCGAACCAGAATGGATTGAGGAGATATTGGTAACTCTCGAGCAACATATTATAAATAAGAAAGTCTTTGAATTGGGAACGGTTCCGCCTCATCCATCTATTTCTATGAACTAAAAGCCTAGGACGAATGAATCGCTCTTTCCAATCTTCTACTACAATGTTTTGATACAAGTGAATAGGGCGAGATATGCGTGGATATTGCAAATGTATATGCATAAACCAAGTCTCTTTAAGGTATTCGGAATCGGAATGTTGCCCCTCGTCCGAATGACCATTATTCGACTGCTTCTTCAATGACTCAGTAGTGATCGATTTTCGATCATACCCACGATTGAGAAAACTCTTTTTAATCTTTTCATTCGGGAAACGTTTCTCGCGCTCCTTTCTCATACCGTAAGTCACATAAAGCCTCCGGAGGAATTCTTGCTTCACTAAAAAACTACGACGTGAGGAAGGAGGGTTAGGATCCGACTGAAAGAGAAGCGTGGGGTCCCAGACGAAACGTCCCCCTACAAATAGACTTGGTTCATCAGATCGATTCCATTGGGTTTCGTATGGGTTCGACGAGTCAGAGATTCCCAGTTCAAGGAATTGCTCGCGTAACGATATGGTCTCGAACCGATCCTCCAATCTTTTGGCCTGTCTTTGTTTCAATTTATCCAAAGTTCTTTCGTAACTGAAAAAAGATCCTTTTGTATCATATGATTCAATTTGGCTAAGTTTTATAGTGTTCCAGTCAAGTTCCCGTTGGTAGATTTTAGAATGAATCTGGTGAAGAAGTATTACGTTCTGCAAATCATCGGATTCAGACGATAATCTTATCGATTCATAAGTACCACTTCGCATGAAACTGAAATTCCAAAGCTTGGGAGACCCAGTCGTTTCACGCGATACTTCTTCCGAAATCAAGTCTGTTTCACCTGACTGTTTGATTTCATAATTGGTTCGAAGTCCCTTTTTTCCCGTAGATTGGGAAAAACGACTCGCATGTATCATATCCGGGGAACACTCCATAGGAGAAGGAAAGGAAAGGCTATTCTCAGATTGATTTCCACTTCCAAAAATTTCTGGTCGTGGAAAATCCCTCAGAAGGTTTTCCAGAATACCACAAGCTAGATGAAAACCATTCTCTAAATACTTATCAATAATAATGGGATTGTCTCCCTTTATTAGATCCATTCTTAACCAATAATCATGAGCCGCTAATACAGCCAGTAGCCCCAAAATATGCGGAAATAGGGTGAGTTCCATAATTGTTGACTCGGTTCTTGGAGACTCTAAATACCAGTCAGATAAGTGATAAAATTGCTTCTTTAGTGTATTAGTACCAATCCACAAAGAATCTGTGGTAGGAGTATCTACCAAACTCTTTTTCGGAATAGCTTTTCCTATCCTATGAAAAAATATTTTGTACTCCGAACCGGATTCAATTGCATTATCCAGGTAAGTCGCAACCACGCGTTGTCTATGTAAAGCAAATAGAATTGCATTACTACATACAATCTTTTCCCTTCTATAAGTACTGATTAATAACGCTTCATGAGCAAGAAAGAATAAATCTCGTTTACTATAACCCGTAGTTCCAAACCCAGTTCCTTTAAGAAAAGATGGATTAGCCTGTATGTCAAACCCTTTGACACATGATAGAATCGACAATTCTTTTTGACGCTGAAAACTATTAGGTTTACGAAGATTTATCAATTGGTTTAACCGATTTGGGGCTATCAAAGCTGGATCTATCTTTGCAGGTATGTGAGTCGAAGCCATGACAAGATTGTTACGAATGCGAGAATCCCTGCTCTCATTATGAATATTCCTCAATACTAGGCAAAGTAAAAATCTGGGATCAGCTTCTAATTTGTGATACGAACCATGAACACTCAATTCATGAATATCTTGAATCCATATTGTACAGGGAGACATCTCCTTTGCTATTCCAAAAATAGAATTGACTCGACGTACGCTTTCTTTTGAGATAAAAAATCCACGTACATTCTTCTTAAAATAGGATCGATTGTATAGCAATTTTCTTATCGGTAGTTTCACCAACGGGAAGTGGGAATTGGATGCTATATCCCTAATGAGATAAGACCTTCCAGTTTCCTCGGACCCTACTAATAGGATTCCCTTAGATGGTAAGAATCCTGATTGGAGCGAAATAGGTGTTTCGCGACATGGCCTATGCGGTACACCGCTCTGTCTCATTGTCAAAAGATTTCTTTCAAAAGCGGAAGAAACCCACTTCTCCGCGGGATCCGACTTATGGATCTTGTAGTTCCATAGATTATTTTGACGTATTTGAAGTAGGTATGACAAAAAAAGCAATCCTTCTTGTGGAGAAGACTCATGATTCATCCCGCTACTTGAGCTAGAATTCAATTTTGATTCGTACTCGGAAACAGTCTCATTCGTAACTAAGTACTGAGTCAGTAATTCCTTATTGGTCCTAAGGGTATCGGGGCTTTCCTTATGAAGCATCCATGACTCGAGTTCACTTTTCACTAAGGAATAAAAGAGTATATTATTTAGATAATTCAGGAATCTCTTCAAAGAATGTATCAGTAGATCCCTCGTTGTCATTTCTTTTATCGAAGGGGAATACATTACCTTTTCCAGATGGGATCTACGCCTCGGGTCCATCAAGTATTCAATCGTATTGAAACGTTTCCATAAATAGAGGGAACTAAAACCTGAAACAGCGGGCCAAAAATGCTTGGAAGATGCTAGAACAAAGAGTATCCAAAGAATGAGGTAATATAGGATAGACTGATTTGGGAGTTTAACTGTTGACCATCCCGAGAATGAAACCTTCGTTTCATTCATTTCTTTGACAAGAAAAAGATCTATCTTGGAGAATATGTTATTGATTGAATCGTTTCTGAATCTCTTTCTGAATCTCGATGCTAGTTTTTGCAACAAGTAAGAGCTAGCACTGTCTATACGATTCGCCATTTTTTCTCCGATTCTGGGGATATTGTAGCGTAAATCATCATTTACTTTTAGTCTCACTTCTGGATATGTCTCTTGAATCAGATCGTAGAAGTATCTCCACCAGGTGATGGTGAAAAACCAGGGTATATATTCCCAAAACAAGCTCCATTTCTCCGATATATTGTCCCTCCAACAAATCCAAGAGATCATATACTCGTTGAAATCATTTAAGAATTCCTTGAAATCAATGGGATGAGACGAACGGATAGGCTCTTCCCAGACATCTAGATCTGCTAGCTTCTCTTTGTGCAGAACCCCCCTTCCAATCAATTCCGTGAAAGATCTTGTTGCACCGATGCGGAACAATGAGGATTTTTTTGACCAGTAAAGTGTTTCCAATTCTTCTGATTCCCAGAAAGATCTGATAGATGAATCATTTTGATCGAGCCGATTTCCAATGCAATCATTCACCAAGCTTGATCTCTCTTCAATAGACTTCTCTGAATCGACTTGATCCAAGCCCATATTATTAGGACGGGGTCGAGGTCGCCGATCCGTCGATAACTTAGAATTTCTCGATGTTTCGCGCGAGGAATTCCCACTTCTACTACACGAAAAGAGAGAGGAATCTCCCGTTTCACGAGCAGATGGGCTCAGCTTCGACAGGAATCTCTTTAGGTCCAAAATTGAATTGAAATGTCTATCTGAATGGATTGGGAATACTGTCAATTTATCTGGATCAGACGGAGTAGGTTGAATTGTCGCGCATATAGAATCCTTTATTTCCTTTTCTGCTCGTTGCAAGAAGTTGGGGAATAACCAATCAGACACGTGGGACTGAATTGATGATATTATCTCTTCCCTACCGAAGGATCCTATTCTCAATAGGTAGATGACTTCATGGTCGGAACCCACAGGAAAATCATCCAAGAGATTGGAATAACTATTGCTATATCTTCCAATGAGGAGATCCTTTTTGATCCTGAGCTCCGGAATAGAATCTTTTTTGGCATGGTTCAACAGAAATAGATGAGATTGGTTTAGAAAATCTCGTGTATTCATCCTATCGAGAATATGTCTCGAAATATTTCCAATACTCCTGTTTGAACCTTTTCGGCAACTCCAATTCTGTAGAAATAGATTCCAATTTTGCCTTCCTGTGATGGAAAGAGCATGATCAGAGAAATTGGTTTGGATAGATTCGATGCAGGAAAATTCAACAAGAGAGAAATCTACTGTGTGCTCGAGAAAGATCGAATAATCTGCGGGTTCCTCGTTCATTAACAATCCGGAATCCATAGATAAGCGATCTTTTTCTTTGAGAATTCCTTTTAGAACAGAAACTTTTTTCTCAATATTGAGTGAATCCAAAAAGGGATCGAGCCACGTCATATCATTCAGTTTATCAAGCCAATAATCAATTGTATCTCTCAGAACCTCTCGGCAAAAAACCTTGGAAAAAATCGATTTGTAAAGAAATGACATATTGGTCAATTCGTGGGAATACCTTCTGTTCCTTTCAATCGCCATATCAGTATTACCAATAGGACTCGTTAAAAATCTGTTTTTCCATATTGATATCTCGCGAATCGATGTATCCAAGTCAGATTCGATTCCTAGCGATACTTTCCCTGAAGGGGAAAGGGACAAGTTCCCTATTGTGTCAAGCCATCCGTGCGCATTGGACCAGGCATTCATATCCTCATCAATTCGGAATGGAATACGCTTGCTCAAAAAAGACCCTGCGCACTTCTTCCATTTCAAAAACCTTTCTTCAAGAAAAAAGTTTCCTAAACGAGTGGATCCTTTGCTTCCCGCCCCGCCGTCCAATTGATAATGGATTCGCGAGACACACTCATAGGCTAATGCACGAAGATCATCATGTAGAAGAAGCGTGTAGATCGAGCAGAGAGAGATTAACCTCTTTTGTTCATACCATTTAACTAGGGGATATAGAAAATGTATGCTCTTTTCTTCTTTGAATCGACTCGGACAAGCAGTATTTTTATTCCCATTATTGACTCTTGGAAGTACCTTTTCGAGACGTAAATATTTGCTATTTGGAAGTTCGAATTTTTTCAAAACTATTGTATTGAATGGTATAAGAAATCCAATCAATCGATCTATTGACTCATTCTTTGTTTTTGAATAGATTTGCAAAATAGAAGATTCTCCCCTATTTTGATGAGAATCGAACCCTAATGATTGGAGGAACCACTTAGGATTCTGGAATAGATAGAGACCCCTATTGGAACTATTTCCCGCTAATCCCACGGCAAAAGGGAACAATGATTCAACTTGCTGCCGATGCACCGAATCCCTATACTCGAGTAGCATGAAGTCTAATTTTTTGAAAGGTAAAAGATTTCTCTTTTGTTTCGTTACTCGTAGCCGATCAGAATCCTTTTGGTAACAGTCATTTTTACGACGTACTAAAAATCTATAGAATTCGAAAAACCTGCGGAAATCTCCCGGATTGCTATCCATGGATCGTAGATGAATCCTATTCATCATCTTTCCGGATGTATTCCCGCTAGGATTCCTTACTGCCCAGACCTTGCACCCACCTGAAACCGGGGGATTCCTTACCTCATATGTAGGAAATTGCTGTTTTTCTCCCCCCGAACCCGCAAAAAAATCTCCGTTCAATTTCGAGTCATTATTCTGATATACTCCTTTTTTCCCATCCTTCGAGAATCCCACTGACGGAGGAACAGAATAAGAGAATTGAGAAAAATCTATTGCTGGTTCTTTGACTGCGGTACCCCTATGAAGAAGTCTCGCTAAATCTATTGAACCTCTTTGTATCGAATCTCTCTCGTTCAGGCGATGCACAAGGATTGCTACTGCTAGTAACACGAGGATTTCCAGGGCGGTGCTATTACCCCTCTCCCGTACGGAACCGCGCGGGTCTCGTAGGAAACGTGAACCCAACATTCGTAAGTCAAATAGTTTAATAAAAGGTTTATAGCTAGAGAACGGACCCATTAAGGCTTCTCCTTGATTTTGGTTCTTGAATACTTCAAAGAAGTAGTGGAATCGATCGATTCCTACTGACTCCAAAAGGTTAGATAGGGAATATAAAGTTCTTACTTTGTTTTCTTCCACTTTTTCCACTTCATTCCTCCTCTCCATCATATTTCTATGGAATAGATACTATTTGCTTATACTATTCTATTATAAGAAAAAAATGGGAAGTTTCAAGACCCAATGGAGTTAATGCTGCCCCGAACGTAGTAATTTATAGACATTTTTGGATCCAAAACTTCCATTTTCCTTGGAATCTCGACCCTTTGCGAGTTGGGGGAAACCCTATCCATTTCTTTTTTTTTTTTTTCTATCGACCTTTTTTCGTTCACGCGAGAATCTTGAGGTATGCAACCGAATGGGCGAACGACGGGGATTGAACCCGCGCGTGATGGATCCACAATCCATTGCCTTGATCCACTTGGCTACGTCCGCCCCTCCCCTTACTTGTTCTTGAAACGTAGAAGGGAACAGAATCTATTCTACAGGGTCATTCAATTGAGAAACGTTTCATTCGTCCATATTTTGAATGGTAGATCCATCTAATAAAGAATGTGTTTTCGATTCATTGCAATGAGCGCGGGATTGCAACCATTCTGTAAATTGGAATAAAAAAAAATTGGATGCTTCTTATCTTACAGGTGTAGAAGAGTATTCTAAATATTTTTCAGGATTCAGAATCGAGAGCCCATCGCGTGGAGTCACGGCAGACGATAACAATTCTTTCTATCTGTTCGATAGGACTCAGTTTCGTCTCAGTTTCGTGAAATACCAAGCCTTTGAAAAAGAGAAGGCTTGGTATTTCATTATACTGCAGGACCAGAAAATTATTATCCGTTTACAGAAGGAGCTTCAATAGAAGCTAAGTCTAGAGGGAAGTTATGAGCGTTACGTTCGTGCATAACTTCCATACCTAAGTTAGCACGGTTGATAATATCAGCCCAGGTGTTAATTACACGGCCTTGACTATCAACCACGGATTGATTGAAGTTGAAACCGTTCAAGTTGAATGCCATGGTGCTGATACCCAAAGCGGTAAACCAAATGCCTACTACGGGCCAAGCAGCTAAGAAGAAGTGTAGAGAACGAGAATTGTTGAAGCTAGCGTATTGGAAGATCAAACGGCCAAAGTAACCGTGAGCGGCTACAATGTTGTAGGTTTCTACCTCTTGACCAAACTTGTAACCTGCATTAGCAGACTCATTCTCAGTTGTTTCTCTGATCAAACTAGAGGTTACCAAAGAACCATGCATCGCACTGAATAGAGAGCCGCCGAATACGCCAGCTACACCCAACATGTGGAAAGGATGCATAAGGATGTTGTGCTCAGCTTGGAAAACAATCATGAAATTGAAAGTACCAGAAATGCCTAGAGGCATACCGTCTGAGAAGCTTCCTTGACCGATTGGATAGATCAAGAATACGGCAGCAGCAGCTGCGACGGGAGCTGAGTATGCGACAGCAATCCAAGGACGCATACCTAAACGGAAGCTTAGTTCCCACTCACGGCCCATGTAGCAAGCTACACCAAGTAGGAAGTGAAGAACGATCAGTTCGTAAGGACCACCATTGTATAGCCATTCATCAACGGAAGCTGCTTCCCAAATGGGGTAGAAGTGTAAACCTATAGCTGCAGAAGTAGGGATGATAGCACCGGAGATAATGTTGTTCCCGTATAGCAAAGATCCGGAAACAGGCTCACGAATACCATCAATATCTACAGGAGGAGCTGCGATGAAAGCGATGATAAATACAGAGGTTGCGGTTAGCAGGGTAGGAATCATTAAGACGCCGAACCATCCGATGTAAAGACGGTTTTCGGTGCTGGTGATCCAGTCGCAGAAGCGACCCCATAGGCTTGCGCTTTCGCGTCTTTCTAAAGTTGCGGTCATGGTAATTTTTGGTTTTCAAAACAATGAGTAATTCCCCAGGCGAGTGCGCTTGTTAACTTATACTATATCACGAAATTCTATTCGTGTCAACTAATCTTGATTCTTCAACACGCAGAAAAAGAAGGAAAGGTCTATTGATCTTTTGAACGCCTCTGTTTCTCATCCTTGTTATGCATTACGTATTCAATCTTCGGTAAGAAAGAATTGCGGAATTCTCTTCTGTATCTCATTGGGAAGAGAAATGTGGATCATCCATTGACAACCGAATCAATATGGATTCCCAGCCCCTATAGAAATCAATATCCTAATATGACAAATGGGACTACAATATTTTGTCCATGGTGGGATTCTTTTCATGAAATGGAATTTCTCGAAGAGAGTCAAAAAATTGCGAGTGACACAAAAGAAATGAGTGAGGAAAAAGGAAATGTCTTCTCGGTCAAATCCCCTTGGGTCGAAGTTGAAGCTCAGTACATTTGGATGAAGCGTGAAGGTTTTGTTCCCGGTTCGCAACTAGAAAAAGTTTTCCGAATCGTGACAATTGCTTGGGGCACGCGGATCCCTCGATGTATGCCGCAATTTGTTCTGGTTCCACGATCGATCTCGTATCAATATTTCTCCGATGAGTTTCTCAACTCTGCATAAGTCTCTTCCCCTTCGATAAGGAAAAGGCATTCGAGGAAGAGACTTTCAGAGTAGAATCAATCGTTATCAATCTTCTCTTAGGATTCCGATATGTGTCTTCTTCGTCGTCCGATTCTTTCTAGAAGTTTCTGGCATATTCCGATTCCTAATACCCGCCACTGCACAACGAACGGAAGGTTTCAATCCACGACTTTCTTTTTCTTCGTGGATTGAAACAAATCTGAGACTAACGGAAATGAGCAAAAGCTTTATTAGCTTCTGCCATCTTATGAATTTCTTCCCTCTTTCGTACCGCACTACCAGAATTTCTGGCAGCATCCATCGATTCATCGCTCAATCTTAAAGCCATACTTCGACCTGAACGTTTTCGACACGCAACCAATAACCATCTAATAGCCAAAGCTTTTCCTTCTGCAGGTACGACTTCAACGGGAATCCGATAAGTCGATCCACCCACACGTTTGGATTCCGTTACAACATCGGGAGTCACCTCACGTACGGCTTGTCGTAGAACAGACAGTGGATTTCTATTTGTCTCTCGCCTAATTTGCCTCATAGCCTGATAAAGAATCTTATAAGCCAATGATTTTTTTCCATCCTTCATAATTTGATCAACCAGCATATTTACCAATCGATTCCGATAAATCGGATCCGATTCCATGGTTCTCTTTTTGTTCGCTACGACGCTCCAATGTAAAATGAGTTTGCAGATGTGTCTTTCGTCTCCTATCCCAATTGTCTTTTACTCAAGACTTTATTTTGGCTTTTTGACTCCATATTGTAGGGTGGATCTTCCGGCTAGTTGGAGATCTCCCTCCAAACTGCACGTACGACTTTCGTCGGATGCAGCTTTCCATATGATTGAATAGAACAGATCAAAGTAATTTTAAAGTACCTCAAAAAATCATATTTACTCGTTAGGCATCGAGTATCCGTTTCCTCTTCCTTCTCCTAGGACTATCTACTCATCATTTCTCTAGGAATAGAGAAAGATCAAAGTCTAGAAATAGAAAAGAGAAAATCTTGCATTTCATTCATCTGACTCAAAATGTCCGTGGGTTTCTCGATTTGATTACCAAATGCTGACAAAATCTTCGGGGAATCTCCGTAATGGTAGTCTGAACCCGTTCCAAAAGAGAAAAGACATTTGAAGATCTTCGCGGTGGGAGTCCAGGTGAGACTCAACCTACTAAAGAGTAAGACCTTGGACACCAAATTGTTTCACACAAATAGATGGATA